ATTTCTTCGATAATAGAGTTGACTATCTTTGTGGCATCGATTGTACAAGTTCGCGAAGAGGCTGGACGAGTGGAATGAGGGAAAGCGGCTCGATTGACAAAAAAGAAGAGTAGCCCCCTAGAACCTGGCAAAGTTACTATTAAATAATTCCCGAGTAATTCTCAACCAACATATGCGATTCATTCCCGTATTATAAAACAAATCAGACTTATAAATCAAGCAGTTAGGAAGTCCTAGACTTTAAGCCAGGCTGCTTAATTATTCTATTGAGTTGCCTACCCTCAGGTCATTCGCTGCCTTAAGCCCTACAGTTTCTTCGCTAGCCGTTGTTGGGACTTGACTTAGTTAAGAGTTAGCCTAGAAAGGCTTTGAAAGCAAGTCAAGCATTCCAATCCCAGCGGATTAATCAATAGCAGTAGAGTCGTAAACAAGAACAGCAGAGGCTGAACAAGTCACTTCCTTAGAGCGTGAACAAAACAATAAGTTAGGTCGTTTGATTAGCAAATTCCTACTGTTTGTTTAGGAGATTTATTGAACAAGCCTTCTAAATAAAGGCGAAGAAGAATCATCGAACTAATGGACTTACCGCTCGCTCCCAGCCAACAAGCAGTTAGCCTTCTTTTCCAAGGAATTCAAATGTGGATGACTGGACATCAGCAATAACAGGAGCCGAGCTTTCACAAAAACATACGAACCTACCCTATCATTTAAGGGGTACTAAAATCAACGTGTCAATCATCCCTACCCCGGATCTTTGGACTTAATGTAAGATTCTTTTCTGGGCACGGGTGAAATATATGTCTTCCGCCGTATTTAAGTTATTGTTGCTGCTTGGGCACTTGGTTGAACCGGTACCTCAACAGCACTTGTCTTTGCCTCTCTCTGAGCAAGGTATGTAGGGTGCTCTATACCTTATTTATTTGATTTTCTGCTTCTCTCTAGACTAGCTTCCTCCCTGGATCATTAAGTCCTTTAGTAAGGAAGTAAATAGTCGTCCCGGTAGTGGGAAAAGTCCGATTGCCTAGTAGCCCCAGTACTATAGGGAAGGCCTATTCTTCGTATAGGCAAAGCCTCACTATCTTATCTCTGAAACCCTGAAAATGATTCCATTTTTGATTTGATAAGCATGTAATTCGCATCTTGGTCTTCCAGCCTCGATGAAAGCCCCTTGATTAGATAGGGGGGCAAAAGCACGACAAGCCTACCCATCATCAAAGCAAGCCCAAGTCTATGCAAGAAGGCCAAGGTCCTGTCCTCCGGATCTATCCAAATTCAAAGAGTTGGGCTACATAAAAGATCCTATTCTGAAATGGATATAGGCTTAACTAAAGCCCAATGCCAAGCAACGTCCTAGACTACAAATGCATAAATTGGGTTCCACTAAGCGCCCTTAACCCGACACAAGATGGGACCCTATTAGGTAGGATAGTGGGCTTAGTCAGCCCTACATAGGTTGTCCACCAAAAAGGGGAAGTTCCCGTGATTTAAGGTTTCTGGATATCCTACCCTAAGACGAGAGGGTTGGGCTTAGAACAAGACCCATCGGTGGATAAGATCACATCTTCATAACAAAAGGTGTACACGTTCGGCCTCACTCAAGGTAATGGGCCAAACAAATTGGATCTTATTGTATGACAAAATTGGTAATTTTTTTATTTTATTTCCTCAAGCAATAGGGTTTTACCAGTCCCAGCAGAGCCTGTGATGAACACGGATTTGCCCTGAGGGATGGCAGACAAAATATGCTTCTGCTCGTTTCCCCATTCTATTGGAGTGGAGTGAAGGTTAGCCCAATGTTAGCATTCAGATCCATTTTCAGCCCTGGCCCGGAAATGCCACCTTTCCAAACAAAGCCCATCGAAGTCCAGTCCATCTAATTCATTTTATTCCCATTCCAGGACGGCCCAGGCCGCTATCCGAGTGCAATCGGCAAAAGCAAGTTTACCTTACTTATCTTTATAATATAATTCGTTCTGCTGTCAAAAGTAGGGGAAAGTGTCTGATCCTTTCAATCAAGCGATAGAGGCAGAGGCTTGACTTCTTTCGCCTACGCTAGGACGGAGCTGCTGTCGAGTGACGATTGGCCGAGGGGAGTTCCATCATGAAGCTGGGTACAAATAAGCCAGTAAAAGACAAGTAGAAGCCAGTGAAAGAGGAGTTGTCAGGGTACGACGAAGCACGCCTGGTACGTAAGCGAATACGGATCACGTGGGTTTGTACTGATCCGCTTTCGAGCTGTCGAGTGAGGATTGCTCCATCTATTAAGAAAGGACGCGGAGGGCCTTGTTTATTTATTTAGAAAGGGAGTACTCTCTTCTCTGATGTGCGTTCTATTATTGCCTCCTATTCCTGAGGGAGTTAGAGGGATTAAGCCGCGTGGCGATACCCGCGAAAAAACTAAGGATTTTATTTTTTTCGGACCCCCGCGCCTATAAATAGGACGCTTCTTTCTCTATTTGGCAAAGCAAAGGGAGATGGATCCAGCAACTGCTGAAAGACTTTCCCAAATAGATCAAGAAATTCAAAACATCGATACCGAGAAGGCCCAACGGCAGCAAACCCTGGCTGCCTTTTGGGAGCACCTGCCTCCCATCGATCCAGCGCTTGTGGCTGCAGCCATGCAACGGATCCTGGACCGCATTCGCGGTCTGGAAGAAAGGAGGAGGGCCCTCCTCCAAGAACAACGAGACCTCATTGTGAGGGGGGCCCTCCGCAGCCGCAGGGGGACCTAGAAGAGTCTTTAATATGTTGTTTGTTAACTTTTTGTTGTAATGTTGTGTTTAGTTGTTTGGCTGGTTTTTATATGTCTACGTAAGCGTCCCCCCTATTGTACTTCTGCTATTAATTAATGAATAAAAAGTGCTCTTCCGCGCTTATGCGATAGCTTTTATGCTGCTGTTCTGAGGGGAACATCTTAAGCCCATCAATCTGGAGCGGGTGGCAACATGCAAAATACCCGAGACCAGATTCGGGCTTTGGACGACCTCCAGAGGGCTCTGCTCCTCGAGCGGCAAGAACTAGTCGTCGCAGCAGCAATCCTCCATGGAGGAAATGGGGGCAACTAGAGGACTCTGCTGTTTTCTATTTCTATGTTGTGTTTAGTTGTGTGGCTGGTCTATGTGTGTGTAAGCTTCCCATAGGATGTACTCCCATGTAAAAAAATGCTTGTAGTGCTGTGGAATGAATAAAATCCGCTTTGTTCTAGTTCATTCTCTTTCCCTGTTTTGTGTAGAAAAATTTCTGATTTGAATTCTTTTTAAAATATCGTTTTTTTCTTGTTAATTTCTCATATATACAAGCTAAAACTACAGCCAACAGGGTGGTGTGTTTACAGTATAAAATCAATCCTCTAATAGCATAGCAGATAGCTTCCATGCCTCGCTATCCTATCTTTAAAACCGCCACTACGGTGTCGTTAAAGCGCAGTAACGTTAACAAGATACCCGAGACTAACCTAACGATTTCAAGTAGCCGTAGAATAGAACGAAGATCGTAGAGCACTGAAGGCTACGCTTGCTCGAACATCCAACTCAAAACCAGCCCAACCTCTTCATGGTCACATCCTCTTATCCGACGCTTTTCATGTTGTTGCATGTGCCTTATGGTATCCAGATCCAGTCCTCTCTGCTTCCTATGATTGAAGTGAAGATCCGCAATGTCTGCTTTCCTGACTCTAACAAGTAAGCAAGTCAACTACCTTGGTAAGAAAGAAAAACAAATAGGATTTCATAATAGAACTGGGGACTAGAGGCCTCTCCGATTGAGAGGATAAAGTCTGTGATTCAAAAACCAAACCAGTTTTTAGAGCTGGGTCGGATAGGCAATCAACATGATTGGTCCCGTCCCAGTTTAAGTAGTTGGATGTTCGACAAGCTAGTGTTAAGCATATTACTCATAAGCTAGTGACTGAGATTTGAACTCCGTCATTTGGGAATTTTTTCTTTCTACCTGAAAGAGTCTGACCGCTAAGGGAACCTAGGCTGTCAACCCGATCTTGCTACTTCGACTTCGAAAGTGCCCTTTCACTCATACTCATCGTGCCCAGTCATAGTCATTCCGAACAAAGCTGCTCAGCCATCTAAATAAAAGTACCCTACACAAAAGGGCCCCCTTAACCACACGGCCTAGACTCCGTTGGTGAATCACTTGAGCCTTGAACCAAAATCATACCCATCTCTTGGGTGCCTCTTTCAACGGATGATGGACGAAAAGAAGGCATCAAACTAGAGAAAGAGAAAAGCTGGTTCTCCTCTTACTATTTACACTCCTTCATCTGAACCGAAACGCTACCTTTACAATCCGATTCTTAAAGACTCCTTGTCATGAAAGACAAAGATGAAACTACTTCTTCTTGCGACCGGCGTGCTCTCCTCTTGGCTAAATAGTTTGGTCAGATCCCTTCCCCTTAGTGAAAGGGGTCGCCCTTCGCAAAATTCCCCCTGCCGCCTTTTGCCTCTGCTCCTTCTTATGGAAGGATTCGCCCTTCTTCCCGCTAGACTTATCTCTTTTGGACCTTGTCACAGCCTAAAAACCCCCTCCTCTTTTTCAGATTCGGATTAGTTAAAATAGCCTACGCATTAACAGGGAAGTGCTAACCATGCTAAGACCGTTTACGCTGCAAATTTAACTGATTACTAGTCATAAATCCTATGCATCCTCTCTTCATGCCAAAGCAGATTTGTCCACTTCTTCGAGAATAAGAACAGGAGATTCTTGCTAAACTGGGGATTAACAGTAAGAGCTAAGACTGTAGCCCTGTATTGATTGCAGTCTCCGAAGGTAGGTGAATGAGGACGCATACCACAGCACCCAGAATAGGTAAGTTAGGAAAGTTAACATCAAACCACCAGGCATAGCGTGATGCCAATGAAGACAAGCAAAATAATGCAGTTAAGTTTCTACGATACGGTCTTAGAGACTGGGGATAAGAACCAGTCTAGAAAGAAATCTCCTCTTATTATTATAGTAATAAGGATACATCTCGCCACTCTAGGACTATGCTTCTAATCTACTAATCGGTAAGCATTCCCCCGCGATCCACTCTCGTTCTACTTCTTTCTCATCTCAGAATCGATAAAAGTAGCGCTTCTTCAAGTCTTTGTGATTGAAACTCGTACGAGAAGGTAGAGGAAAGGAACTCATCCGCTAACGTAAAGTAGTTATGAATAGTTCATTCGTTCCACTTCTATAGCTGGAAGAACTTCAGATAGTCCGCCAAGCATGTGTAAAGCATATGGTAGAAGCTCCACCTTTCTCGTTTCTAAGGTAAGAGTCGAGTTCTCACTTTGTCTTATTCATTCAATTCACTCAGACTCTCTATCCCAACGTTCAATCTTTTCTTTTATAACGGAGTCCCCGTTGAAGTCAGACAAGTGAAGTGTCTTCGTGTAACCACTTTCCGAACTCGCGTATTTCGCCAGCAACGTAGTTCCGCTCGCTCATTTGGTATCAAATTCAGGCAACAAGATAATGGGATGCAGCCTCACTTCATTCATGCATGGGCCTTCCACAAACGAAAGCGAACCAATGCCTTTCCTTTAGTGGCCGCGGTTCGCTTCAAAGTAAAATTCATGAGCTTGTTAACGGTACCTGGGCACCTCTTGCTAGCTGTTCTACCGCCATCAAAGATGGCCTGTAGCTTGATTTCGAACAGAGAAATTGCTTCTTTCTATCTATTAAAGGATAGACGAGCACACGTACGCGAAAGAAAGCCAAGGAAAGAGCGGCAAAAGCTTTTTATCTTTTATTTAAAGAAGTAGATGCCATGAGGATGCCCAATGGAGAATAAGATGTCAGCTGGGGGATTCAAGCTCTATACCTTACCTCTCCCAAAGAAAAGCCGGTTAAGTGGTATAATAGTCCGACACTACGTTCCTCGATCTTCTACAGCAAGGGGCGCCGCCCTCCCCCTTACCACTCTTTTCCACCCTCTTTCCACTGCACACCAAGCCAATCTCGAAAAGAAAAAGTACACTCGATCAATCCAAACAAAAAAGTGTAGAACTTCCCTCTGCTAGCAGCTTTCTTCTCTTATGAAATTTTATAGTCGAGAAATTTCATACCGTAAACTCTTCCTAGTAGCTACCCGTCGCTAGCAGCATTAGAGCCTCTCTCACTAAATTAGTGAGCTTTGGGAAGATTAAAGAAGAGAGGGGAAATCTCACTCACGGAACACTTTCTTGTTCCAAAAAGACCAGAGTCCGACACTTGACAATGAAAGAACAGACAGAAGTGGAACGAGAGGGGAGGTGACGAGTTGGTAGCTCACCTCTTCCTTTGTTGCTGGCATAGACAATGGGAAGGTAAACTTGGTGATTGAGTTCCGAATTCCCTTCCTCTGCTCTGGCGAGTGACTCTTCCGGAAATTCCATGGATGGGATTCATCAAAGGGATTTAGGACATCCCACTGCCACCCGCATTCTGGGATTGCTGAAAGTCTGGTTCTAACGTAGGATTTTTTCAACAGGCAATTGTTAAATTGTTTGAATGCTGTCCTTCCACCGTCTTTAACTGCCTCGAAAGAAGCCTTAAGTGGGGTATAGTTATTTTATAGGTGCAGGGAGTCAAAGGGGTTGGACAAAGCAAAGCTGGCAACGCAAAGCATGAGGGGCGTACTCACACGTCTTTTGTGGCAATCTGCAGGCAGGAGGGCAAAGGGTTACAGGGGAGAGTCAAGTCAAAGCAGCGGTTCTCTTTCTGCTATCTTTCCCTACGGGATGCAGCTTCTCTTGTTGAGGCGAGTCCGGTTGCTTCGTAAGTGAATAGGGGTGATGAATGGAGCTCCCAGACAGCGAGAAAAGAGTAGAGCGACAATGCAAGGAGGCTCGTATGAGTTAAGCTTCTTCCTTTCTAAGGTAGTAAAGTAAGTAAGTGAAGGAAGCAAGAACTGCGGAAGAGGATCAGGCGCAAGAGGAAGCGGAATAGGAGCTTTTCTATCTATAATAGGAATAGCAAGCAACGGACCAAGGAACACAAGCCAGAATAACAATAACTTAGAGCTCTGTATTAGGAGCTAAAACGGGTTAGGGATTCTTGTAGGGACGGTGCCAGTAGGGCAAGCCAAGCAGGCTTTTCAGCTAGCTCTTTTACTTGCGGTTGGTTAAGTCGAAGTCAAAGGGAATTTAATTTAAAGGTTTTTCGTAATTGAAGTGTTGAAGTCAATGGGTAACGGACAAGGGTTTTCCTTTAGAAGCGGTGGATTTCATCCCCCATGTCATGTCCATCCTTAGTCTCTTTTTCGTAAACCTAGCCTATTCGACCTAACGACCTCGGGCAAAAGTCGATCGGTCAAGAATCCGGTTCTCCTACGATGGCTCTAGTATTCTTTCAGCTCTAATTCGGTTTCCTCTTGCTGGTGCGGTGGAAGGCGAGATGAGGTTATGGCTATTCGAGGCGATTCTTATGGATCGCTCCTTCCTTAGCTGGTTTCGGTTGTATGATGGAAGTGGAGATCTCGAGAGCAGCATATTAGTAATTTCGAAATTGCCAGCAGAGACACTGCTCACGATGAGAGTTTGTTGCTGAAGCACTTTTCTGCTAGTCTTTCGGGTGTCGCATTCACGTGGTATACACGCACTCGATCAATAGTTGCGCCGATATGGTAGACGCCTTTCACCGAAGATTCTATTCAGTAGCCCGCAAAGTAACCTATATGGAGCTTGCGGCGACTAAGCATATGCGGGGTAAACCTTTTGAGACCTACTTGGCTAGGTGGAGGATCTGAAATAAAATGTAAAAGGGAATTTGAAGAGAGCGAGTTGAGTGGCTAGCTTTACTGATTGAAGTGCTGGTGGCTTGTTTGCTTTCCTCTTTCGGGGAGCAGGACAGAGAGCCTAAGGGACATAGGCGGAAAGACTACGGGAAGGCTTGTTTGCCGGCCGGCGATTAATGCTTTCCTATCTTGAGTTATTCCCTGTGATCCATCTATGAGATCGCTTGCACCGGCAGAAGTCTTTCAGATCCTCCAAACTAAAGCCGTCGAAACAGAACTCAACCGAAGCCCTTTCCCGTAACAACCTAACCTACAAGAAGGACCGAAGGGGGGCTCGGCCTTCCCGAAGATCAACTTAACCAAACAAATAGGTAGAAAGATTGCCCGCATTGAGCAGTTTGAGCCGAATCTGCAACTCTATTGGGAAGAAAGAGGATTCAAAATCCGGATCCTACGGACTCCCCGCAAACATTACTCTATAAATGTTCGGAAATTCTGTCCCATTATTTTACCTTTTCTAATTGTAATGTTCAAGAACCACACACCTGGCTCGAGCTAGCGAACAACCTTGCTCTAGCAAATACAGCGACTCCCGCGGGTATAGGCACTCACCCTAATCTGCAGCTACTAATCGAATTGCAGAATCAAGTCTACATCGAGGGTGCTCGAATCTGACTTGCATGGAACAGTGGCGTTGGATGATGAATTTTTGGCTTCTGTTATATTTGATTTTCAAATAAAGGAAGTGACAACGTTAATGCCCGAGGAGGTTTAATCAATAGTTATAAGAGACCACTCAGGCACATAATCCGAAATAACCATCAGGCACCGGGGAAGGAGGTCTAATTTACGGAGTAAAGCAGTAAGTATAAGGGCTTAGTGCTCCGATTGCGCCTTAGGACTAGGACTGATAGGTAAATGCCCCTGACTCTTCCAATGAAGGTGGGTAGGCTTTTCTTTTGTTTAGGATTGGCAAGAGGATGGCTGCCTCGGTCTCAAAGCTGTTAGATAATGCGCTCTTATCAATACAGGGACGCGAGAGGAATTCCTCGAAGGTAGTCCCTAAATAAAGGGATAGGGCATTATCGGTGTGGGGATATCTTTGAATATGACTCTTAGTATAAGAAGGAAGAGGTTGGGGCTTTCTTTCTCTCCTGTTTAGGAAGATAGCAGGCATCAAGACGAAGAGATAAATTCATTCCTATGAAAAAAAAAATCAAATGTTGGCTAGCGGTAAGATCGTTCGGGCGAATCCCCGTGCTGGAAAGAAAGCGAGAATAGAAATGACTGTGCCATTCTTTCACATCACTCTTTTCAGTCTTAGATGCACCAAAAAGGCTCTCGAAGGCCGGCAGCAAAAGAAGAGTTATAGCGGGCGAAGTAGGAACCCACCCCATATGGGCCATCTTCAAAGGGGCGTAGCGCTTGCTTACTCGAAAGAGTAAGGACTGAGGTGCGTAGCGAAACTTTTGAAGCCAAAGTACTGAGGACGCCCTACTTATTTATTTCGGGCCGCACTCTTCTCACCTTTTACGGAATGCTTTCGCCAGAAAAGAAAGTAATTTCAGTCATTTTGTCTTCCTTCGCTCCGAAGCCCCGTACCGCTCATTGGTACAGTTAAGGCGCGCGCCACTTGGTTCCCGAAAACACTGTCCTCGTCCGGCTGGTCGGTCTATTACCCTTTAAAGCGGATCCTTATTTGACCTTCGGCCAGGGGGAGGAATAAGTCAGAGACATTAGTAGAGTTCGTTCTGTGTGGGACGGAATCCTGCCTTTCCTGGCGTAACAACTGCTCCGTACTCCTAAGGATCTCTATGCCACTTGTGATTCCCAGCCCTAAGGTTTCTTTTATCGGCCGATTCCACTGCCGTAGGGCTCTCTTGGAAAGCTACCGCCTAGGAATGCACTTTCTCCAGAACCTGAAAGGTGCCCCACAATAAAGACTATTAGCCACAAGTGGGAGTCTTCTATCAGTTTAGTACTTACCGTTCTCGCTTTCTTCAACAGTAAGAGAAGGACTTACACCATCCGGGGACGGGAAGCCTCTGAACCTTCCGTCCCACTATGTTCAACTAAGCCACTTCGTCCCTTTCTAACAGCTGATTCAATAGCTGCGGATTCCTTCGCCTATTATTCCACCCAAAAAGAGAACTGCGGATTCTCGATGGTTGAACAGAAGAGAGACAGGGCAAGCAATTGATCCATACCAGCCGGTTCCCACCGCTAGACGAGGATCGGCCCACCAGCAGGGGAATTAGGTACCGGCTTTTGACCAAGAGACTGATTACCCGATAGATAGAGCAGCAAGGTAACGCACTACTGAAATTAATTATTGTAAACCTTAGTTACCTTACTGAAATTGACATAGGGGGCTCGGATCATTCCCACCCACTTGATTCGCCTATTTCCACCCAAGGCGGACCTTTGGATAGACAATTAAGGCCTTCTCCTTCCTTCATTCATTAGCAGATTAGTCCCCAAAAATAGTCTTTCTGCCCTGCCCCATATGCCCTTTTTCAGAGAGAAAGACAGGCTTGGTCTTTGTATCCTTCCTCTAAAGGGAGTTCTTCCTATTAAGGATAAAGAGTTTCGTGAGTAGCCAAAACAGAATGCGAATAACACGACAAAAAATCCTGATCAATGAGTGAGAAAGCGTCACCATAGCCTTTTTCAGGTGGTTCAATCTAGAAGTAGGACGAATCCTTGAGATTGCCCCTATCGGGACCCTCACTAGGAAATTCCAAAGATCGGGGCTAAGAAGTTGGAGGAAGGAAAGGAAGTACAGATTCAACCCTCCTCCTAACTTGACTGATAGCTTTTAGCTAGAGGGCTAAGTGAACTATGAATTAGTTGAATGAAAAATAGGCCACTGCACACTGACTCTATAAATCTTGACTCCCTCGGTGCACACTGATTCAAGATAAGAGAGCGGGAGACTTGAAGCGAGTAGTTGAGCAATTTGTTAGCATTAGTCCCGCAAGCAAGTCAGTCTACCGACCCCTTTCAGTTGCGGAGCAAGGTTAAGTAAAGAAGAGAAAGGCTTAAAGTCCGTCCCAGTGGATAGAGCTATTTGAAGTAGAAGGAGTTGGCTAAAAGAAAGAAGGGCTTACGGGATACGATGGCAAAAGGGTACGTACAGGGTTGGGTTATAATGGAGATCTTTCCTTGTACTTAGGGAATATCCAGATCAGTCTCATGGCATCTTCCTCTTTCAACTGAGAGGCAAGCCGAGGTGTAGTTGTGTTCCATGGGAGCCTGTTCTAGTACAGTCCTCGTAATAGTTTCAATGAAATGACTATTCCGTCTAACTAATAGTCATTTTCTAGACCTTCTAGGTCGTTACACTTTTTGAAGGTAAGCCCGGAGTGATAGGTTACCTTGCGGAGGGGTTATACAGCAGGATTATTAGCAGGAAGTCAAATCCCGTGATCAAGCCTTTGAGTTATCCTGTTTTGGTTTTGGAAAGCAAGTCACAATTAAGATAGTTTTAAAGCATTCTATGAGTTAAGGAGGTGACTAAGCAAGCCCTATTGCAGTCCTAAGGAAGTCATAAGTAAACTCTCCTGGCCAGTTAGTTGAAAAGCCAGCGGCAAGGAAGTGAAATTGTTGATGCCCTCTTTCTCTTTAAAGGATCAAGAGTTTACCACGTACACAGAATCGAATGCTAGTTCGTACCCAAGGGATTATATATTCCTAGATGGGCTTGTTCTTGAATGCGCAGGGATTGGGACTAAGAAGACTGCTGCCATTCCATTCAGGTAATGCAATTGTGAATGTCCGATCCATAGCAATAGTGCTGTGGCACTTCTTTATGACTTTCCTGTTGAGCATTACTTCTGGAGGATTTGATATGGATGTCACTTGCTCTAGAATCATCAGTTTCCTAATCGAATAGGATAGGGTGCAGGCCAACTCGGAATATAAAGAGCCCTTTCCTTTAGTAGGACGACGTGGCACGAGTGAGCTTATTAAAGCGCGAATCCGGGTCAGATCCCCGGGTGGGACAAATCTGGTCTTTGTCTTTGCAAGGGAAAGCGGTAAACTATGGATTTAAACTAAGGTACCGTGCCCTAAGATAAGGCACAGTCAAAGCAGGGACAGGGACTTAGAGACGATTGTGGGCATCTTTCGGGTCAGGAAAGAGACAACAGGCGATTATCCCGAAACGCCGCTATTCCTGAGTAGTCGTAGTTAGCCGGAATAAGAGGTTTCGCGGGGCTACCTAACCTACTTTTTGGAACGACTTGCCTAGTTTGAACTCTTCTCCGCCGACTCCTGAGGCGTACTACAGATCAGTGCGTTCTTGCCCGCTTGGTACTTTGATCCCTAATCTAGAAGATCCCGAGCCCCTTCTTCTATTCTACCCCTTTCTTTTGGTAGCTACCGATTACTTCACCAAATGGGTCGAAGCTGAGCCATCTAAGGTCTGTCTTCCCTACCAGATCAGGTTTTCCCAGACGCGAGTCGAGTCATCTTCTTCATCAGGCTTCCTTCTCGCAGTCGAAGCGGTAGCGGTACTGGAACGAGTTCCCTATTCGATATGGTTCCACCAGTCCCCTAACATAGATAGCACTGGGTCAAAGGGCTTCACTTCGGAACCTTTTCTTGCCCGTGGGCATTAAATTAACCCTGAGGTGACTCTTTCCCTGGCATCCCTTTCTGCCCCCCCAACTTTATTCACTTCGCGGTAAACGGAAACTTTCCAATAGCCAGCAGGTCAAAGCCTTGGGGTCCAAGGCCCCCTACTACCCAATTCCTGTCTTCGGAAGGGGATAGGTGACTTTCTGCG